ATAATACTAATATTCATATGGTAATCTTGATTAAAATACTTAAAAAAATAAAAATAGATTTATTATTTATATATCCAAATCTTAATGCCCAATAGTCCATGATTAGTTATAATTGTATGAGAACAGTAATCAATCTTAGCATCTATTCTTTGTAAAGGAACTTTGCCTTCTCTAATCCATTCAACACGGGCTATTTCTTTACCATCAATGCGCCCTGATATTTTTACTTGTATACCTTTAATACCTGTTTTTTCAGTTAATTCAATAGCCTTTTTAATTGATTTTCGAAAGGATACTCTATCTTTTAATTGTAAAGCTATATACTCTGCAATAATAAGAGGTTGTTCATAAGGTTTTTCAATCCTTTTTATTAAAATATTAAGTTGATTATTTACATAAATAAGCTCTCTTTTTAAAGACATTTTCAATCTATTTAGACCTTGTTCTTGTCCTTCTATTAATAAATTTGGGAATCCTATATATATTATTACTTTAATTATACTTATTTTTTTTTTAATTCCTATATGAATAATACTTTCTAAATATAAGGATATTCTTTTATCTTTTCTTACATAATCCTTAATATATTTTCGTATTCTTACATCTTCTTGTATATTCATATAAAAATATTTTGGTTTTGCAAACCAAAAAGAATGATAAACTTGAGTTGTTACAAGTCTAAAACCAAGTGGATTTATTCTTTGTCCCATATTTTTTTTTAGTATTATTAGTTACTTTAATAAATAAATTAACTAACGATGAGATTCACTATCCTTTTTTGTATGTTTAATGAAAGTTTTAGTGGGTGCGAACTCTCCTAACTTGTGACCAACCATACGATCCATAATATAAATAGGTAAATTATTTTTTCCATTATAAATGGCGATTGTATGTCCAATCATTATGGGTATAATGGTAGATGATCTAGACCAAGTAACAATAATATAATAATCCTCATTTAGATTATCCATTTTTTCTATTATTTTTATCAAATAATTAGCTACAAAAGGATTTTTATTTTTATTTATCACATTTTAGTCCTTTATTTCAGTTTTTATATTTTCGTCGACGAATAATAAATATATTACTATATTTTTTTATTTTCCTACTTTTTTTTCCAAGAGTAGCATAACCCCACGGGGTTGTAGGTCTTTTTAGACCTATTGTAGACCGACCTTCACCGCCCCCGTGGGGGTGATCTACGGAATTCTTTACCACCCCTCGCACTATAGGACGTTTACCTAACCAACACTTTGACCCGGCTTTACCTAAATATTTATTATTAACCCCAATATTACCCACTTGTCCGATTGTTGCTAAACAATTCTGTAAGATTAGTCTAATCTCTCCAGAAGGCAATCTTAATGTAGCCCATTTTTTTCCTTTTGCAATAAGTTTTGATACGGCGCCTGCTGATTTAGCTAATTGTCCCCCTTTTCTAAACGTTATTTCTATATTGTGCACGGTTGTTCCTATGGGTATATTGGTTGAAGTAGTTATTTATGGATCATAAATAAATCTTCCCAAACTGTACAAGCTTATTATAAAGCATACAGCTTTCTAGATGTTTTATCATTTAAAGATTTTAATAAAAATTAAATATACAATTACAATAAATAATCCTAGGTATTACCGTATCCATCATCTGGCTTATAAATCTTTATGTAGCATTCAATTCAGATCGTATGACTCTAGTAAAATACGTACATAATATAAAAAGGGGGATATAAAAATAAGATAATTATCTTATTTTTATAACATAGGAGGCATATTTTTATCCAGGATTATTATACCTAATTATTTTAATTTGCCTTTGACCATCAAATTAAATGTAAAAACCTATCTTATTGCATCAAGTAGCCCTTACTATTTTAATTTTATTTATGCTTTAAACAAATAAATTCTTGTTTTCTCCATATTATATTCTTTATATATCAACTATATTTTATATTAATAACTAATTAACTCCAATCATTTGCTAACATACAAATAAGTTTTATTTTTAAGTATATCCTTTGTATCCATGATTATGATCAAATTTAGGTCATATCGTAAACCACCTAATTGGTTATTTCCATTCACATAAATAACTAGTTCAAATCGCACTCAAAGGTAAGGCATTTCCCGTTGATATAAGAACTTCTGTACCAGAAATTATGGTATCTCCAATCATAGCCCCTCTGGGATATAAAATATATCTCTTTTCACCATCCTCATAACTTATCAGACAAATATATGTATTTCTATTTGGATCATATTCTATATTTATAATTATACCAGATATATTTTTTTTATTCCGCCTAAAATCTATTTTACGATATAAACGCTTATGACCGCCTCCTCTATTTCGGACAGTAATTATGCCTATGGCATTACGACCTTTACCAAAATTATATTGTTTAGATATCAAATTCCTCTGTGGATTATATCTCGTTTTATTTAACAAATATATATTATTTTTATGTATTCTATCAAGTGGAGCTTTGTATAATTTTATTATCATTTTATAAATTATTATTTTATTATATTTTATTAATAATTATAATTATTATATTTTATTATTAATTATATTAATTATAATTATTATTATTTATTAATATTATTATTATTTATTAATATTATTATTATTTATTAATATTAAATATTATTATATTATTATTATTTATTAATATTAAATATTATTATATTATTAAATTATTATATTATTTATTATTAAATTTATTATTAAATTATTATATTATTTATTATTAAATTTATTATTAAAAAAATTTATTATTAAAATTATTAAATTTATTATTAAAATAATTAAAATATTAAATATTAAAAATAAAATATTAAATATTAAAAAAAAAAATAAAATAATGTAAGTGGAATATAATAACCAATAAAATAATGTAAGTGGAATATAATAACCATATAATAACCATAAATATAATAATATAATATAAATATAATAATATAATATAAATATAATAATATAATATAAATATATAAATATAATATAATTATATTTATGGTTATTATATGGTTATTATATTCCACTTACATATAATAACCATAAATATAATAATATAATATAAATATAATAATATAATATAAATATATAAATATAATATAATTATATAAATAATAATAATATAAATAATAAATATAAAATAAAATAATATAAATAATAAATATAAAATATAATAAAATAAATAAAATATAATAATATAAATAATAAATATAAAATATAATAAAATAAATAAAATATAATAATATAATATATAATAATATAATATATAATAAATATAATATAATAATATAAATTAATAATAATATAAATTAAAGTATTTAGGATATAATAAATATAATATATAATAATATAAATTAAAGTATTTAGGAGGAAATAATGATAATGAAACTAAACTGGATATTTGAATTGATAGAGACAAAGAATCATAGGTATTTATGGACAAATTACAATTTAGTAGTATTTTTCATTAAAATCTTATTGCAACAAGAACATTTTATGAAACTATTTTACTTTCAAAATTGGAGTATAAAATCTTTTTCACGTGATCAAAATAGTTCAAAATATAATGGTTTTATTAGTTATTTACTCTTTTTATTTATAATTATTATCTTATTTCATATTAAAAATAAGATAATAATAGAAAAAAAGAATATATATTTAATTAATATTTTACCTATAAATTATAATTTTATTCAATCTATCAATAATAAATATTTTTGGTCTGACAATATAAATAATTTAAAAGAATATCTTCTTCATTATTTAAAAAATAATGAAGAAGATATTCTTTTATTAACACCAATAAAAAAAATAAAAAAAAAGCATATATATGAATTTGAATTTTACAGAGGATCACAATGGTGGAGATATTGGTTTGTAAAAAAATTAACAAAAATATTTTTAAGTTGTCATTTATTTCAACCGAATGGGATATTATCCGAAATATTTCTTTCATTAATAAAGAAAGATAAAAAAGATATAGGATTTATATTTTGTTACTATATAGATGATTTAAAATATAAAATAGATGATTTAAAATATAAAAATAAAAATAAAGAAATCAATTTAAATTTTAATTTGGAAAAATTATTAGTAATTTTAGGCAATAAGTCAGTTTGTTATATAATATATACTTTTTATAAAGAAGCATTAACAATTAATCAAGATAAGAGTTTAGGCAAGTTACACAAATTATACTTTAAAATATTATCAAATATAAAAGATGATTCCGCACGATCCATTTTAATGCGAATAATAATTTCTAAGCAGAATGAAAAGGATTATAAATTTATATATAAAATTAATAATCCTTTTATTAATTTTATTAATATGAATAAGGATTCAAAGGATTCAGAATATATAACTTTTATTTATAATATTTATAATACAAATATTAATAAACTTAATGATAAATTAATAATTTTTAAAACTTCCTTTATTCAAAAAGAAAATAAATTAGATCTATTTAATTTAAAAAAATCTTACTTATATCATATATTAATAGAAGTATTTGTCTTCAATATTAAAAGATATATTTATTTGTTCTTATATAATATATATAATATAATTTTAGATCTTTATATGGGTTCAAAACTTTTAAATAATTTTTATAGTAATATAGAAAGTAAAGAAATGGGAGAGTTATTTAAAATAATTTTATATTTAATAATAAGAGAAAAAAAATTCATATTATTTCATCCTAGTGATTATTTCATTAAGATGAATATAATGAATAAAAAAAAAAAAATATTTGATTTAGTAACGAGATTAAAATTCATAATAAATGAAAAAATAATGATGAGTTATACTTTATCTTTACCAATTAAATTGAGATATCTCAATTTAATTGGTAAAGATAAAGTATTTAAAATAGAAATAAATAAAGCTATAAGTATTATACCTATTATTATACCTATTATTATACCTATTATAAAATATTCTTATGAGTCACTATTCTTATTTTTGAACAAGTCCCTTAATTATTTATTTATAAATATAAGTAATATCCATATTTATAGGTCTATAATACATATAGATATAAGATCTATAAAAGAAAAAATAAATTGGAATCGATTTATTTTAAGAGATATATATATTTATTATATTTATTTAATAAATTTATTAAAAAAAAAAAAAGAAGAATATAAAAAAGAATATTATGTTCAAAAAGAATTTAACTTTTCTATTAGATTACATGAACAATATAATTGGTTAGAAACCTCAAATTCAGATATAATTTCCTTGAGAACTTCTTTTTTTAAGATTAATAGATTTAAATTATTCAAAAATAAGAATAACTTATGGTTTTATTATAAGAGAGTATTACTTTTAAAAAAAAAAGAACCTTATATTAATACTTATAATTATAATTTCATGTACGTAAATTTACTAGATAGTTTTATCTTGTCTGGTTGCAAAAATATATTTTCTGTAAGTATCGGTAAAAACAAGTATTCTTTTTCTTTATTGAATATAAATATTCGTTTACCAATAATACCAATAAAATCAAAATTAATTGATATAGATATATTAATAGATAAAAATTTATCAACAAATAGTTTTATATATCAATTAAATAATTTATACAAATATTTACATTTTACAAATATAACAGAACTTTTCCTTCATAAATATATCTACTTGATAGAATATTTTTATGAAACATATTTAACAGAAGAACAAGTATTTCTTTTAGAAAAAAATAAGATTAAGTCTATTTTAGATATTAATATATCTCATTTCGAAAGGGATACTCTATATAAGTATCTAATTATCAATCGAGATTCAATAATGGGTTTAAAGTACACTTACTTTTTTATTAATAAATTAACCTTACCATTATTTGAACATTTTAAAAATAAAAAAGAACAGGATCCCATCTTGATATATAAAAGGATCTTTTATATATCAAGATGGGATACATTACAAGCATATATGCCATGCTTACTAATTTTTACAAGTTGGACATATATTAAATTAATTATCTTAGACAGCATATATGATATCTTCTTAAGTAGTATTCAAAATATTATATATATCTTTTATGATACTATGAATAAATTGGATGGATTTATTAAATTTATTATTCATGAATTAATTAGTAATCTACAATATATACCTATAAATGATACTTTTAATGAAATATTACATAATATACTTTTGTACATAAAATCATATACAGCATCAAAAAATACTAGTAATTTATTATGTTTAATTTTTATATTTATATTTATTTTTACACAACTCTTATTTTTTTACCAATCCTATTGTGAGTTGCAAAAAGAATTTGAAGAGATAAAATCGTTAATAATCCCATCATATATGATGGGATTAAAAAGAATTATATATAGGTATCCTATATATAATTCTTTTTTTGAAAACTATATTTTCTTCAAATTCTTTTTTAAAATTAAAATGTGGATAAAAATCATACCAAATCCAATTAATAGAATAAAATTTTTGAAGAATACAATGTTCTTAAGTAAGATAAGTAAATATATCTTTTATTTGATAAATAAAAGATATAAAATAAAAAAAGATTGGATTAATGATAAAATAGAAATATGGGTTGCAAACAATATGAATATTTTTGATGAAGAAGAAAGAAAGTTTTTAGCTCAGTTTTTAACTTTAAAAGAAGAGAAATACCTTTTAAATCTCTTATCGGGTATGGATCATGAATTTATATCCAAGAATATATTTAGTTTTAAAATAAATGATCAACCAGGATTTATTTCATTACATTATTTATTGGATATACATCAAATAGATATAAGTACTTATATATTTAAAAGATCTATATTATTAGAAAGACATATATTATTAGAAAGACATATATTATTATCTCATTTTCATAAAATAAATTATTCACAAATATTTTGCGGATTTAATAGATCTAATGAAAAAGGTTTTTCATTACGTTTATCCTTATCTTATAAAGGTGTTTTAATTATAGGTTCAATAGGAACTGGACTATCTTATTTTATGCAATATCTAAAAAATAAACCTTTAGTACCCTTAATTACGATATTTATAAGTAAATTTTGGGGATACAAAAAAAAAACTACTAAATTTAAATTATTTGATTATTTTGATAATAATGTTAATAGTGTGGATAATACTTATGATATTTATATTAAAAATATAAATATGTTAGCTATGTCCACAGCATCAAATTTAGATCAATTAGGTCTAATTCTTCAATTTGAATTAGCAAAAGAAATATCACCTTGTATAATATGGATTCCAAATATACATTATCTCCAAATAAGTGAGTTTAATTACTTTTATATAGGTGTAGGAATATTAGATAACTATCTATTTGGAGATATTGAAAGATCCTATCTTGGAAAAATTATTGTTATAGCTTCAACTCAGATTCCAAAAAAAGTTGATCCAGTCTTAATAGATACTAATAGATTTAATATATGTATTAATATACGAAGACTTATTCTTTCACAACAACAAAAACAATTTTTTATTATTTCCTATACCCGAGGTTTTTACTTTGAAAATAAAATGTTCCGATCTAGATCTAATAAAAATAAAATAAATACCGGCTCTTTTGCAATGATTGATCTTATAACAATAATAAATGAAGTCCTATCACTTAGTACTACTCAGAATAGTTCCAACATAGAGA